TTTGTTTTTATTTCGTATTTATCATCAGACAAATACGGGAATTTCCATTTCTTTCATTAGTGCCGATTGATAAGAGAGAGACATAACATAATAGTTAGATTCGTACAATCGGTAGTATTCTTATATTTACTTTACTATTTTAATTTAAGAGATACTTGTCTACTTTTGTTTTTCAATATTCTTGATGAATAAAATAGAAAAGAGTACCCTTTTTTACCGGAGTACATATGCAAATTGTATTCGTTTATTGTACGAGACACAACGAACTTAATATAAGTGCCTTGATAGAGTACTCGTCGGGGTAAATGAAAACCCCTTTGAGTTCCAACTTTTTTTGGGGGGGTATCCTCAATGACTAATTGGAAACAATCTATCTCATTTTCATTCAAATAAACTAAATTGCACACTCAATTTTTTATGTATGCCTTCCAGTTCCAGTCCCAATTGAAGGAAGAAATACTAATAAAATAAAAGAGGAGAACGAGTAACACTTCTTTTTATTAAATTCATTGAAATTATATTCGATTTTTTCTACTTAACTCGTCCTTTTTCCATCTCACTCCTACTCTTTTCTTTGGATCTGTGTGTCATCCATAGAATACCATACTAGTCATATAATACCTCATAATTGTATATATAAGTATAATATAACGAAGGAGGAATATATAGGGAAGACGATAGGCTTGAGTTATTTATAGATATAGAAAAGAAAAAGTGGAAAAGGATGTAAATTTCCTGATCCAATAAAGAATCCTTTTTCAGATTTAGTATAGATAAAGGATCTTACTATGTTATACTATTCAATTCTCGACAATGAATTTATTTGATAGATCATATATTGTTATTCATAATATTGATCCGATTCAGTATCATCAGGATGCAATTCATACCATTGAATTTACAGGAATCCAATTTCTCATCTCTATGGGATTAGATCCCGAGTTATTGCGAAGTAAAAAAAATGAGATTATGGAAGTAAATATTCTCGCATTTATTGCTACTGCACTGTTCATTCTAGTTCCTACTGCTTTTTTACTTATCATCTACGTAAAAACAGTCAGTCAAAATGACTAATTTGATTGAAACTTGAATTATTAGTTCTTATCAATGATTGAAGAAAGGAATTCAAACTTCAAGTCTTAAACGAAATGATCTGGCTGGAATCATAAGTATCTGAGATAGTAGTATCTAAGCCTAGATAGTATGGTATATATATATATACTAATATATAGTATATATTATCATATTCATTATTTTCATAGAAAATTGTATTGTATACGGATATAGACTTTTTCCTATAAAAAAAGCCCATATCTAAATCAATATACAACATGTATGTACATGGATTAGATGTATATCTAAATAGTACATCAAAATAGTAGCCCAATTCTTTTTTTTTTTTGCTACATTTACCTGTGTTTATTTCGATCGATCCAAAATAATCGAAGGCCAACTGTTCTAATTCTTAACCTATTTTAGAATCTATTTATATAGAATAGATTCTGAAATCCATCAAAAGAATCAATGGAGCAAGAATAATATGGGCGTATACTAATCTATTAGAAATTTAAAAATAAATAAAAAAAAAGAGAAAAGAAAACGAAACCAAAGAATCTTTTTCTTTTTTTAGATTTCCCACCACAAGAAGCTATTGCTTGATCCATTAACAGAAAACATGATCCGCGGAGTTCTATTCTATGATAATTTATTCAGATTTGTAAAAGGGAATAGGTTAATAGATTTAGACTCCTCTCCATTTCATAAAGCATAAAAATGGAGAGGAGTCTAAATCTAGGTGAAATAATCTAGGTGAAATACACGATACGTGAATCGTGCAACGAAAGAAGGATCTAATCTTCTTATGTGTAGAACCTCTTTTCTTTGGTTTGGACAACAACTAGTCACTTCCAATAGAAAGTATGTATTGTCATAATCTAATTAGATTAGCGGAACGACTTTATGTTCTCTTAGAACAGTAAAAAAAAGTAAAAAAAGAGGGAAACAAATAAAGAAAAAATAAAAAACCCATTTCTGGTTTTTGTTCATTGTAATATCCATAATTCTGGTAAGAACTGGTTTATTAAAATAGAATGTTTAGGAAGAATCCGGTTGAAAAAATTTTCCTATCATGCGTAGATTTTAGTTTCGAAATAGAACTTATAGTAAAGTAATCATTCATTGTTTGATCGAATGGTTATTATTCATTATTGTATTTTCTTATTCATTACTGTATTTCAGTATAATTTTGAAACAGAGACATTCTTAAAAAAGAAAAAGCTTCGCAAAACGCTCAATTAAACAATTCATACAATTAAATTAAAAAACTAGTAGTACCCCTCCCTAAAGTCCACTCCTTCCCCATACTACGAGTGAGAGGGAAAATGTAAAGACTACCATTAAAGCAGCCCAAGCGAGACTTACAATATCCATATGAATTATGTCTCCTATCTCTATGAAGGAATTATTTAATTATTGATCAATAATCATAGTGGAATTAATGGCGCAGAGTCAAAATATAATTCTGACTTAAAGCTATTAATGAACCAATCCAATGAATCTACTTGTAACAATATTCTAAGATTTCTGGTAGAATTTTGAAGTATAAGTATTAAGTACAGATATGATACACATACCTTTTCTTGAAAAATTAGATAGCAAAGGAATACTTCTATCCTAATGAAATGAAACATGTGGGAATACTAAGACCTTTTGTTTGTTACCCCTTTTTTTTCGACTTTTACTTTTACTCTATAAAAATAAGAGTTAACCGACTATCCTGATTGAATGTTTGATTACTCAGAGACCCTCGTGAGTCTGGATATAAAGTTTCTTCAATCCTTTCCACAACTCTTAAATGGATTTCCCATCAGCCTATCCAATCTAATTCCAGATGGAGTCAATAGACACAATTTTAGTAATGGTAGTAAAAAATAATTAGGAATTCTTGATACTCTTTCGTACAATCTCTTCTTCAATCCTAGAAGAAAAATGGATTGTCTTTTAGGAACCTTTGGATACTTTCGACCTCTGATTTTCGTCGTTCTGAATACCAGAATTGACTCTCACTATTAAAAAAAATAGCGAGAGTCAATCATATTACTAAGTAAGACTCACTTCATCCCTATTTGTATCGGCTTCATCCCTATTTGTATCGGTTTGAGTCACACCCAAGGACCAGATTTTGAGAAAAAAAACTATCGATAGGCTTATACTTCTCTGGCTCCGGGGACAAAATTCGTCGAATTAAATCAGTAGAATAAGAAATCCCCCGTTTTTTGTTGATCAGGCGACACCCAGATTTGAACTGGGGATAAAGGATTTGCAGTCCCCTGCCTTACCACTTGGCCATGTCGCCAAATCCGATCCAAATCTCAAAAAAAATATAAAATAGGTAAAAAAAGAGTATTCATCCATATTCTTTTACTAAGATTCTATTACTAATTCTTTTCTTTTTTTTATCCAATCCAATTATTCTCTTCGATTGGTTATCACACCCCTTAAAAACTCCCCTTTTCTTTCCATTGAGAAGGTAAAAAATGGATTTTCGGTTACAGACTGAAAAATTTAGTGCAAATTGGAACCATTAACTATTTTTTTTTTTGAATTAGTGAAAAGTTCTTCAATTTGTATCTCAAATTGTTGCCTTTCCTTACTGGCATAACAAATCAATTTAAATATAACAATATATATGATATGTGTATATGTAAACCCACACCCCAAAAACAAAAATTGTTACACATATACCGGGACGAATCTTTTTTTTTTATGTACATATCCCATATCCTTATAGGGAATCGTCGTGTTTTTTTTTCGTTTTCTATAATACAATAGAAAAAGTAGAAATTATGATATAGTGTGATCTGACTTCTGTTGCCACAAGCAAAATTGCTATAAAAAAAAGATGAGATGAGATATGTGGATAGCTATACCGGCATATACTTTACTTAGGAAATATTATTCCTATTACGCAATTCAATCATATTCCATAAATCCATATATTATATATAGTAAAAGTCAAATTATATTTATATTATTATATTATATAGTAAAATAGTAAAAGTTATATTTATATTTTATATATAGTAAAATAGTAAAAAAATCCGAAATTTTTTTTTCATGTTGAAAAAAATTAACTTTAACTAAAGGGGAAACCATATTACTACTGGCTTTCTTTATCTCATTCATAGAGATTCGATTTCATTCTGAATCCATTTATTTTTTTGGTACCCAATCAATCTAATCGTATTATCATAATAATAGGTAGAAGTTGGATGAATTTTTATATTCTATATAAGACTCCATAAGTGTAAGTGGCGGAATTATTCTGGGAATGCTTTATAAATTCATTTCCATTTGTACCTGTCGCAAATTCGAACTTGTCTCGCGTCGAAAATGCTCTTCATTCCTCTGTCTCATTTCCGTTCTCATACGTATGAAGTATATTTACGGGGTTGTCTAAAATTTCATGTGATTCAGTAAACAGAATATACATTCCATCATTGCGAAATCGAACCATATGGATCGATAAATAGTGAGCTAATAATAATAATGGGATTTTTCGATAAAGGGGAAACTGAAAATTAAGATGCTCTGGAATGATGGAAATGAGGGAATGTCCACAATACCTGGATTTAGTCAGATCCAATTTGAGGGATTTTGTAGGTTTATTAATAAGGGCTTGACGGAAGAATTTCATAAGTTTCCGAAAATTGAAGACACAGATCAAGAAATTGAATTTAAATTATTTGTAGAAAGATATCAATTGGTGGAACCCTTGATAAACGAAAGAAATGCTGTGTATGAATCACTCACATATTCTTCTGAATTATATGTACCCGCGGGATTAATTTGGAAAACCGGTAGAGATATGCAAGAAGAAACCATTTTTATTGGAAACATTCCAATAATGAATTCCTTGGGAACCTTTATAGTAAATGGAATATACAGAATTGTGATCAATCAAATATTGCAAAGTCCTGGTATTTACTACCGTTCAGAATTGGACCATAACGGAATTTCTGTCTATACCAGCACCATAATATCAGATTGGGGAGGGAGATCAGAATTAGAGATTGATAGAAAATCAAGGATATGGGCCCGTGTGAGTAGGAAACAAAAAATATCTATTCTAGTTCTATCGTCGGCTATGGGTTCGAATCTAAGAGAAATTCTGGATAATGTTTGTTACCCTGAAATTTTCTTGTCTTTCCTTAATCTGAATGATAAGGAGAAAAAAAAGATTGGGTCAAAAGAAAGTGCTATTTTGGAATTTTATCAACAATTTGCTTGTGTAGGCGGGGATCCGATATTTTCTGAGTCCTTATGTAAGGAATTACAAAAGAAATTTTTTCAACAAAGATGTGAATTAGGAAGGATTGGTCGACGAAATATGAACCGTAGACTGAATCTTGATATACCTCAGAACAATACATTTTTGTTACCACGAGATGTATTGGCTGCTGTGGATCATTTGATCGGAATGAAATTTGGAATGGGTACACTTGATGATATGAATCACTTGAAAAATAAACGTATTCGTTCTATAGCGGACTTGTTACAGGATCAATTTGGACTGGCTCTTGTTCGTTTAGAAAACGCAGTTCGAGGAACTATATCTGGAGCAATTCGTCATAAATTGATACCGACTCCTCAAAATTTGGTAACTTCAACTTCATTAACAACCACTTATGAATCGTTTTTTGGCCTACATCCTTTATCTCAAGTTTTGGATCGAACTAATCCATTGACACAAATTGTTCATGGGCGAAAATTGAGTTATTTGGGTCCTGGAGGATTGACGGGTAAAACTGCTAGTTTTCGGATACGAGATATTCATCCTAGCCACTACGGACGTATTTGTCCAATTGATACGTCCGAAGGAATCAATGTTGGACTTATTGGATCCTTAGCCATTCATGTGAGGATTGGCCATTGGGGATCCATAAAGAGTCCGTTTTATGAAATATCTGAAAGATCAAAAAAGGAGGCACAGATAGTTTATTTATCACCAAATAGAGATGAATATTATAGGGTAGCAGCTGGAAATTCTTTGGCCTTGAATCAGAGTATTCAGGAAGAACAGGTTGTTCCGGCTCGATACCGTCAAGAGTTCCTGACTATTGCATGGGAACAGATTCATCTTAGAAGTATTTTTCCCTTCCAATATTTTTCTATTGGAGCTTCTCTCATTCCTTTTATCGAGCATAATGATGCAAATCGGGCTTTAATGAGTTCTAATATGCAGCGCCAAGCAGTTCCGCTTTCTCAGTCCGAGAGGTGCATTGTTGGAACTGGACTGGAACGTCAAACGGCTCTAGATTCGGGGGTTTCCGCTATAGCCGAACACGAGGGAAAGATCATTTATACTGATCCTCACAAGATTATTTTTGCAAGTAATGGAGACACTACTATAAGTATTCCATTAGTTATCTGTCAACGTTCCAACAAAAATACTTATATGCATCAAAAACCTCAGGTTTCGCAAGGTAAATGCATTAAAAAGGGACAAATTTTAGCGGACGGTGCGGCTACAGTTGGTGGGGAACTCACTTTAGGAAAAAACGTATTAGTAGCTTATATGCCATGGGAAGGTTACAATTTCGAAGACGCAGTACTAATTAGTGAACGTTTGGTATATGAAGATATTTATACTTCTTTTCACATCCGGAAATATGAAATTCAGACTCATATGACAAGCCAAGGACCTGAAAGAATCACTAGGGAAATACCACATCTAGAGGCTCATTTACTCCGCAATTTAGACAGAAATGGAGTTGTGATGCTGGGATCTTGGGTAGAAACAGGTGATATTTTAGTAGGAAAATTAAGGCCTCAGACGGCAAACGAATCCTCGTATGCTCCAGAGGATAGATTATTAAGAGCCATTCTTGGAATTCAGGTATCCACTGCAAAAGAAACTTCTTTAAAACTACCTATAGGCGGAAGAGGGCGCGTTATTGACGTGAGATGGATCCGGAAAAGGGGGGGTTCCAGTTATAATTTAGAAATGATTCGTGTATATATTTCACAGAAACGTGAAATCAAAGTAGGTGATAAAGTAGCTGGAAGACATGGGAATAAAGGTATCATTTCCAAAATTTTGCCTAGACAAGATATGCCTTATTTGCAAGATGGAACACCTGTTGATATGGTCTTCAACCCATTAGGAGTACCATCACGAATGAATGTGGGACAGATATTTGAATGTTCGCTCGGGTTAGCGGGAGATCTGTTAAAAAGACATTATAGAATAGCATCTTTTGATGAGAGATATGAGCAAGAGGCTTCGAGAAAGCTAGTGTTTTCTGAATTATATGAAGCCAGTAAGCAAACAAAAAATCCATGGGTATTTGAACCGGAATATCCGGGAAAAAGCAGAATATTTGATGGAAGAACAGGAAATCCTTTCGAACAACCTGTCTTAATAGGAAAGTCCTATATTTTAAAATTAATTCATCAAGTTGATGATAAAATCCATGGACGTTCTAGTGGACATTACGC